ATTAATTTTTGCATGTTTGGGTCGCGGTGGTTTATGTTACGGCTATAAAAAGGTTAGATAGGGACGAGTTAGAGCGAGCAACATATATCTATAGATATCCGCGAACAACTAGAATAATACAGATGATTAGATTTAGTGTTTATTGGGTTGTGGTGATCTCAGGTCTGTATTCGGGCTCTATAATTGAATATGTGTTTAGTCTTGTTTTTGGGGTTTGGCAAGACAATAATAAATGCATTTTTATATTATGGGGTTACGGGGGGTAAGGGGGGTTTGTTTAAGCTAGTTGTTTATCTGTTGGATATACGCGCGTACATGCGTGTGTGCGTGTGTGTGCATGCGTACGTGTGTGCGTGTGCGTGGGTGTGCATGCGTACGTGTGTGCGTGTGCGTGGGTGTGCATGCGTACGTGTGTGCGTGTGCGTGGGTGTGCATGCGTACGTGTGTGCGTGTGCGTGGGTGTGCATGCGTACGTGTGTGCGTGTGCGTGGGTGTGCATGCGTACGTGTGTGCGTGTGCGTGTGTGTACGTGTGTACGCGTGTGCGTGTGCGCGTATACGTGGGTGCGCCTTGTCTGTCCCGGTTAATCGTTGGGGTTGAGGTATATGTCCTGTAACCATTGACTGAATAACACCTTGTATGGTGAGATGTTGAATCCTAGCATAGTGAATAAGCCCAGCTACAATACTGCTTGGCGGGTCGAGACCGTTTACGGTCATAGCTGAGTCATAGCAAGTTCCCCCCCTAAAAATTAAAAGATACCAAATGCATGACACCACAGTTATGTGTGATCATGGGCTGATTAGCCATTAGTCCATCGAGATGTCCTATTTGAAGTAAATGAAGGATTGGATTGAGGTTCGTAATGACCCTGAAGTAAGAACCAGATGCCAGGTATAGTTTCAGTGTAGAAACCCCCACATTGAAATGGGCCCGGAGCGAGAAGAGGTACACGTCAAACAAGGATTGCTGGTTTCTCGAGGCATGGTTATCAAGCTCTTGGATAATTGAGGTCCATAGAGTTAGGTTGGTAGGATCAGCCTTATGCACGTTATACACTATATGTATTATGTAATATTATGAATATAATGTACATGCTTAATATTCATGAGGACTATCAATTAATGCACGATATACATAGTATGTCTTAATACATTACATTTACATTGGTACTTAATATTCATGGGGACTATCAATTAATGCACGATATACATAGTATGTCTTAATACATTACATTTACATTGGTACTTAATATTCATGGGGACTATCAATTAATGCACGATATACATAGTATGTCTTAATACATTACATTTACATTGGTACTTAATATTCATGGGGACTATCAATTAATGCACGATATACATAGTATGTCTTAATACATTATATTTACACAGGTACTTAGTGTTTATGAAGACTATCAATTAATGCGTGTATACATGATATGTTTAGTGAACTATACTTTATACAAGTGCTAGCTGTTTCGCGGGGCTGTTGGTTGTGTGTTGTTTGTGCAGTGTGCATTAGTATGCTGTATCTGTAGAAGCACGTTGTGTTTGTGGGGGTGGTTGGTGTGGTGTTTTTAATAGGGCGGTGCTTGATTGATGTTTTTAATGTTCTGGTATCTATGAATATCACGTAATTGGCATGGAATGTGCGTATTATGTTTTGGTGGCGCTTGTTTTAGTGCTTATAGTGTTGTGGGCTAGGGGCTTGTGTGTTACAGGGAATAGTTTAAATAGAACTTCAGCTTTGGGTGCTGATGGTGGGGCTGTTGCTTCTTCCTTGAAGCCTTAGGGAGGGTATATATTCTCCTTTTTTGGTYTACAAGACCAAGGTATTTTATGTACTACAAAGGCTCTTCATTTTAAAAGATAGTTTTCAATAATGCCAGAGACGGGCATTAGGATTAGGATGATGGAAAAGTATGCAATGGAGGCTAATTGGCCGATGGTGATGAATGGGTATTCTACTGGTTGACCCCCGATTCATGTTAGGGTCAGCAGGTCTGCTACTAGGAGTCAGAATAAGCATTGGCTGATTGGTCGAAATGCTATTCCTCGTTGTTTTGAGGTGTGGAGAAGTGGTACAATTGCTAGGATTAGGATTGATATAATTAGGGCTAGTACGCCTCCCAGTTTGTTGGGGATGGATCGAAGGATTGCATACGCGAATAGGAAGTATCATTCGGGTTTAATGTGTGGTGGTGTATTTAGGGGATTTGCTGGTGTGTAGTTGTCGGGGTCTCCTAGTAGGTCTGGTGAAAATAGTACGAGGGTTGATAGTGCTAGTACCAGGAGTAGAAGGCCCAGGATGTCTTTGATTGTGTAGTAGGGATGAAACGGGATTTTGTCTGCATCTGATGTTATTCCTGAGGGGTTGTTTGAGCCTGTTTCGTGGAGAAATAATAGGTGGATGGTTGCTAGGGCCAGGATGATAAATGGGAGGATAAAGTGGAAGGCGAAGAATCGTGTTAGTGTGGCCTTGTCTACTGAGAATCCCCCCCAGATTCATTCTACTAAACTGGTCCCAATGTATGGGATGGCTGATAGGAGGTTGGTGATGACTGTGGCGCCTCAGAATGATATTTGGCCTCATGGTAGGACGTAGCCTATAAATGCAGTGGCTATTACTGCGAATAGCAGTAGGATCCCGATGTTTCATGTTTCTGGGAATGCGTAGGACCCATAGTATATTCCTCGGCCGATGTGTATGAATAGGCAGATGAAGAACATGGAGGCTCCGTTGGCGTGTATGTATCGGATGACTCAGCCGTAGTTTACGTCTCGGCAGATGTGGGTTACTGATGAGAAGGCGGTCATTGTGTCTGATGTGTAGTGTATGGCTAGGAATAGGCCTGTTAGGACTTGTAGGATTAAGCAGATTCCTAGTAAGGATCCGAAATTTCATCATGCCGAGATGTTGGGTGGGGTGGGGAGGTCGATGAATGATTTGTTGACAATTTTAATAAGTGGGTGAGATTTTCGAATGTTGGTCATTAAATTCTTGTAGTTGAAATACAACGGTGGTTTTTCATACCATTAGTCATGGTTAGATTCCATGTGGGAATAATGATAACATACGTTGTATTTATCTTGAGTACTATTTTTGTGGTGAGCTTTGTTAGTTTTTCTTCAAAGCCTTCGCCGATCTATGGGGGTTTTGGTTTAATTGTGGCTGGTGGTATTGGGTGTGGGATTGTGTTAAGTTTTGGTGGGTCTTTTTTAGGTCTAATAGTCTTTTTAATTTATTTGGGTGGGATGCTTGTGGTGTTTGGTTATACTACTGCTATGGCGACGGAGCCTTATCCTGAGGCTTGGGCCTCTAATAAGGCTGTGCTAGCTATATTTATTACGGGGGTGCTGGCAGAATTGTTGATGGCTTGTTATGTTCTTGAGGAGAATGAGGTTGAAATTATTTTTAAATTTAACGGGGCTGGTGATTGGGTGATCTATGATACTGGTGATTCAGGTTTTTTTAGCGAGGAGGCCATGGGAATTGCGGCTTTGTATAGTTATGGAACTTGGTTGGTTATTGTAACGGGTTGGTCGTTACTCACTGGTGTTTTGGTAATCATGGAAATTACTCGTGGTAATTAAGTAGGAGTAGGCTGATTATCAGGGTAATTATGAACGACAGGAAGTAGAGTTTGATTAGTCCTTTTTGGTTGGATACGATGGTTGACGACTTCATTTGGAAGTATGAGATGGATTTGGGTAGGGCGCTTTCTAGTCAAATGAGGTCTAGTAGTGTTGATGCGGATTTTTGGCTTATTGTTAGGTTGGCTAGTGGCAGGGAGCGGTGGATAATGGTTGGGAAGTATCCTAGGAGGCTAGAAAATTTAAGTGTGTTTGATGGGGGGTTAAGTTTTAGGTTTTTGGCTACAAGATTTAGTTCCAATGCTAGAGCAAAGCCTATGGCAGTGGCTGCAAGGGCAGTTAGTTTGAGGTAATAGGGTATAGTTATTTGTGGGGTGGTTATGGGGGGGATGTTGTAGGAAATTAGATAGCCTGCGAAAATACTTCCAATTAGGAGACGTTTGATAGAGTTGATTAAGAGGGGGTTGTTTTCATTAATTGGGCTTAGGGGGTTGAAGCGGGGTTGTTCTATGAGTGCAAAGAATATGATTCGTGTGCTGTAAACGGCTGTTAGGGATGTGGCGATGAGTGTCATTAGCAGGGCTCAGGCGTTGGTGTACGACGTGTTGGCAGTTTCGATGATTAGGTCTTTGGAGTAGAATCCTGTCAGGAATGGGACTCCTGTGAGTGCAAGGCTCCCCACAATTAAGGAAGTTGTGGTAAATGGTATGGGTTTAAATAGTCCCCCTATTTTTCGAATGTCTTGTTCGTCATTTAGGCTGTGGATAATTGATCCTGAACATATGAATAGCATGGCTTTAAAGAATGCGTGTGTGCAAATGTGTAGGAACGCAAGATGGGGTTGGTTAATTCCGATTGTTACGATTATGAGGCCCAGTTGACTGGAGGTGGAGAAGGCGACAATTTTTTTGATATCATTTTGTGTCAATGCGCAAATTGCTGTGAATAGGGTGGTGATGGCCCCCAGGCATAGTGTGAAGGTCTGTACGGTTTTGTTTTGTTCTATTAGGGGGTGAAAGCGGATTAATAAGAATACGCCGGCCACCACTATTGTGCTTGAGTGTAGTAGGGCTGACACGGGTGTGGGTCCTTCTATGGCTGATGGTAGTCACGGGTGTAGGCCGAATTGGGCTGATTTGCCTGTGGCTGCTAGGAGAAGTCCTATTAGGGGTGTGTTTAGGTTTTCGTACTCTGTGACAAAGATTTGTTGAAATTCCCATGTGTTTGAGTTAGTGAGGAATCATGCTATAGCTAAAATAAATCCAACGTCCCCGACGCGGTTATAGAGGATTGCTTGTAGGGCTGCGGTATTAGCATCTGTTCGGCCGTACCACCATCCGATGAGCAGGAAGGATATGATTCCCACCCCCTCCCAACCAATGAATAGTTGAAATAGGTTGTTGGCGGTTACTAGGATAATTATTGTAATAAGAAATATAAGAAGATATTTGAAGAATCGGTTAATATGTGGATCGGTGTGTATGTACCATATTGAGAATTCTATAATGGATCATGTAACGAAAAGCGCTACTGGTACGAAGATAATTGAGAAGTAGTCGAGCTTGAAGCTTATGGAGAATTTTAGTGTTTGAATTGTTATTCAGTGTCAGTTTGAAATAACTGCTTCTTGTCCAGAGTAGATGAATATTAAGGCTGGAATTGTGATAATGGCGAAAGCATAGGAAGTTGCAGTTTTTACGTAGTCAGGATACGAATTATTTTTATATATTTGGGTGCTGGCTATAATGATCGGCAAAAGTAGAATGAATATTGCTGTTATGACAAGAGAGTTGAATAGATTTATTACTTTTATTTGGAGTTGCACCAATTTTTTGATTCCTAAGACCAACGGATCACTTCTATCCTATAAAAGTTGAAAAAGCCATGTTTTTAAACATGGGGGCATGAATTAGCAGTTCTTGCATACTTTTTCGGTAAACAAGAAGGTTCAAGCTTCTATTACCAGATTCACAATCTGGTGTTTTGTGTTAAACTATGTTTACAGTAGATAGGTCCTAGGACGATTTTGGGATTAAGTGAGAGGAGTAGCAGTGGAAGGAGGTGTAGGGCCATTAGGGCGTTTTCTCGTGTAAATGACGGTTTAATGTTTTTAATGTGATTCGTTTGCTTTCCCCGTTGGGTTGTGATTAGCATGTAAAGGGAGTATAGGGCTGTAATAATAATGTTTGTCCCTATGAGGGCGATGGTGATATTGGATCATGAAAAGGATGCTATTACTACGAATAGTTCGCCTAACAAGTTGATGGTTGGTGGGAGGGCTAGATTTGCCAGGCTGGCTAATAGTCATCAGGCGGCTATCAGTGGTAGTAGTGTTTGTAGTCCTCGTGCTAGAATTATGGTTCGACTATGTACGCGCTCATAGTTTGAGTTTGCTAAGCAGAATAATATGGATGATGTGAGTCCGTGGGCGATTATAAGGGCTGTTGCTCCTATGTAGCTTCACGGGGTTTGAATGAGTACCGCTGCAATTACTAGGGCTATGTGGCTTACTGATGAGTAAGCAATTAAGGATTTTAAGTCTGTTTGGCGTAAGCAGATGGAGCTTGTTATAATTATGCCCCACAAGGATAGTATCAAGAACGGGTATGCTATTTGGCCGGTTAGGGGGTTTAATAGCACTGTAATGCGTATTATTCCGTAACCCCCGAGTTTTAAAAGCACAGCCGCCAGTACTATTGACCCTGCAATGGGGGCCTCTACATGTGCTTTGGGGAGTCATAGGTGTAGTCCATATAGGGGTATTTTTACTATAAAGGCCATCATGCATGCTAGTCATAGAAAGATGTTGGACCAGGTAGTTGAGATGGGTTTAGCTCAGTATTGTGCGATTAGGAAATTTAGGGATCCTGTTGTGTTTTGGATATATAGCAGCGCAATTAATAGGGGTAGTGAGCCCACCAGGGTATAGAATAGGAAGTATAGGCCTGCGTTGAGTCGTTCTGTTTGGTTGCCCCATCGTGTGATAATTACCAAGGTGGGTACGAGTGTAGCTTCGAATATGATATAAAATATAATTAGTTCTGTGGAGGTAAATGTTATGATTAAGAATAGTTGGAGGAGGGTGAGTATGATAATATATAGTTTTTTTCGAGCGGCTGGTTCTTTTGACAGGTGGTGTTGGCTGGCTGTTAATATTAGGGGCAGGAGTCAGGTTGTTAGTGCCAGTAGGGGTGCGGATAGTGAGTCCGAGAAGAACAGTAGTGAGAAATTAAGGCTGTTGTCGTTGAATTGGTTGAGGTAGGATAGACTGATAAGACTAATCAGCAGACCGTGGGCCGTGGTGTTAATTCAGATTGTGCTGGGTTTGGATAGTCAAGCAAGGGGGATGAGTATTATAGTTGGGATGATAATTTTTAGCATTGTAGGAGGTTCAGGTTTTGTACGTAATCGGTGCCATAGGTGTTAGAGACTATTACTAGTAAGGATAGGCCCAGGGCCGCTTCGCAGGCAGCGAATACTAGAAGAATAATGGGGGTTATGCTAGCTAGTGTGAAGTGGTTATTTAGGATGACTACGGTCATTATGACAAATAGGGATAATATCATGCCCTCTAAGCACAGCAGGGAGGATATTAGGTGTGAGCGGTAGATTAGTAGGCCCAGAAGGGACATGGTGAAGGCTAAGAAGATGTTAACATATACAATAGACATTTGATAATTATAGAACGCCTATAATCTAATGAGTCGAAATCATTTGTTTTGCTTAAACTAATTATCATATTCAGTCCACTCTAGTCCTTTTTGGGTTCATTCATAAGCTAGGCTCGCAGCTAGAAGGGAAATTAATAGGAGGGCCATAGTGAGCATGGTTAATGGGCTGTCTGTTTGGGAGGCTCATGGGAGGGGGAGTAATAGTGCGATTTCTAAGTCGAACAATAGAAATGTAATAGCGACTAGGAAGAATTTTATTGAGAAGGGTAGGCGGGCTGAGCCTATTGGATCGAAGCCACATTCATACGGACTTGCTTTTTCTGCATATACGTTTAGCTGGGGTAGTCAGAATGCAATTAGTACTAATAGCGCGGATAGTGTTGTGTTGATGAGTAGGGCTATTATTATGTTTATTATTTCTTTTCGGGTTGGGCCGAATCTAATTGATTGGAAGTCAATCGTACTAATTAATACTAAAGAAATAGGATCCTCATCAATAAATAGAAACGTATAGGAATAGTCAGACTACGTCTACAAAGTGCCAGTATCAGGCAGCGGCTTCAAATCCAAAGTGGTGGTTGGATGTGAAATGAAATTTTAGTTGACGAAGGAAACAAACAATGAGGAAAGTAGATCCGATGATAACATGCAGTCCGTGGAACCCTGTGGCTATGAAGAATGTGGATCCGTACACTCCGTCGGAGATTGTAAAGGATGTTTCGTAGTACTCTGAGGCTTGAAGCAGGGTGAAATAAATTCCCAGGGAGATAGTAATAAATAGGGCCTGAAGTATGTGTTTGCGGTTGCCCTCTATCAGGCTGTGGTGAGCTCAGGTGATGGATACGCCAGAGGCCAGCAGTACTGAGGTATTTAGTAGGGGGACTTCTAGGGGGTTCAGGGGGATAATTCCTGTGGGAGGTCAACATCCCCCTAGCTCGGGTGTTGGGGCAAGGCTTGAGTGGTAAAAGGCCCAGAAGAAGCCTGCGAAAAAGAACACTTCTGAGATGATAAAGAGAACTATTCCGTATCGTAACCCCTTTTGTACAATAGGGGTGTGGTGTCCTTGGAATGTGCTTTCTCGGATAACATCTCGTCATCATTGGTATATAGTTAATAGATTAGTTGTTATTCCCAGTGTTAGTAGGAATGTTGAGTTAAAGTGAAATCATATGGCCAGCCCTGAGGTTATTAGTAGGGCCGAGAGGGCCCCTGTGAGGGGCCATGGGCTTGGGTTTACTATGTGATAGGCGTGGGTTTGGTGGGTCATTAGGTGTTGTCGTGTAAATACAGGCTCACTAGTAGAGTAAAGACATAGGCTTGGATTAGGGCCACAGCAAATTCAAGGATTGTTAATAAGACAAGGATGATGAAGGTAATGAGGGCGACAGAGGTGTTGATTTTTATGAGGGCCAGGGCGGCTCCTCCGATTAGGTGTATTAATAGATGGCCTGCGGTAATATTGGCTGTGAGTCGCACAGCTAAGGCCACGGGTTGAATAAATAGGCTGATGGTTTCGATGATTACGAGCATGGGAATCAGGGGGAGGGGTGTTCCTTGAGGCAAGAAGTGGGCCAGAGATGCTTTTGTTTTGTGTCGGAACCCCACTACGACAGTAGCTGCTCATAGGGGGATGGCTATCCCCAGATTTAAGGAGAGTTGTGTCGTGGGTGTGAATGAGTGTGGAAGTAATCCCAGTAGGTTGGTTGAGCCAATAAATAAGATTAAGGACATTAGTATTAGGGCTCATGTTTGTCCTTTACGACTGTGTATGGCTAGCATTTGCTTTGCTGTTAGTTGTACTAGTCATTGTTGGAGTGAGACTAGGCGATTATTAATTAATCGGCTTGGTGTGGGAAATAGGATGCTTGGGAATATGATAATTAGAACAACGATAGGCAAGCCTATTATTGTGGGGGTAGTGAAAGAGGAGAATAGATTTTCGTTCATTTTTTTTCTCAGGGATTAGGTTGTTTTAGTGTTGAGAGGGGTTTAAGTTCTGGGCTTCATGGGTATGCATATTTTGAGATTTTTAGTTGAAGTATAATAAATAGTGTGATAATTATTGACACGATGGTAATAAATCAAGTTGATGTGTCTAATTGTGGCATGTCACTAAGGGGAGGTTAGACTCCCAGTCTTTAACTTAAAAGGTTAATGCTCTGATTAGCTTCTTAGTGGTCTTAAAGCATGGTTATTGACCATTTTTCGAAGTGGGCAAGTGGGACTAGTTCAAGAACGATGGGCATAAAGCTGTGGTTTGAGCCACAGATTTCTGAGCATTGTCCGTAGTATAGTCCAGGTCGTGTGCCTATTAGGGTTGTTTGGTTAAGTCGGCCTGGAATGGCATCAGTTTTTAGGCCCAGGGACGGTACAGCCCATGAGTGCAGGACATCTTCGGATGAAATTAGTATTCGAATAGTTATTTCCATGGGCAGTACTACTCGGTTGTCGACTTCTAATAGTCGCAGGTCCCCGGGCTTTAGCTCTTGCGTGGGAATTATATATGAGTCGAAGTTTAGGTCTTCATAGTCTGTATATTCATAACTTCAATACCACTGATGTCCTATGGTTTTTACGGTTAGAGAGGGGTTGTTGATTTCGTCTATTATATAAAGGATTCGCAGAGAGGGCAATGCAATGAGGACTAGAATGATGGCGGGCAGAATTGTTCAGATTGTCTCTACTTCTTGGGCATCTATCGTGCTGGTGTGAGTGAGTTTGGTTGTTAGCATGAGCGAGATGATGTATAGTACTAAGGAGCTAATCAGGAATACAATTATTAGTGTGTGGTCGTGGAAGTGTAGGAGTTCTTCTATAATAGGAGAAGTGGCGTCTTGGAAGCCTAATTGGAGCGGGTATGGCATAGAGGTACAAAGGGTGCGAGCCTATACTTTAACTCTGACAAAGTTATGTAATTTTTTTACTAGAACCTCCTCGTTGAGAAAGACATAGTGGCTATGGCATTGGCTTGAAACCAGTCTTAGGGGGTTCGATTCCCTCCTTTCTTATTTTAGGGATACGTAAGTTGGTTCTTCAAATGTGTGGTAGGGGGGAGGACATCCATGCAGCCACTCAAGGTTGGTGGTGGTTAGTTCTACTATTGCCACCTCCCGCTTGGATGCGAAGGCTTCTCAAATCATGAAAATTATCAATATTACAGCTGTTAGTGAAATGAAAGAGCCTATTGAAGAAATTGTGTTTCAGGTTGTATATGCGTCTGGGTAGTCGGAATAACGTCGGGGTATTCCGGATAAGCCTAGAAAGTGTTGGGGGAAGAATGTCATATTAACGCCTACGAATATAATTGTAAAGTGGATTTTTGCTCAGGTGTTGTCCAGAGTGTACCCTGAGAATAGTGGGAATCAGTGGACAAAGCCCCCCATGATGGCGAAAACTGCGCCTATAGATAGAACATAGTGGAAGTGGGCTACCACATAGTATGTGTCGTGAAGGACAATATCTAGTGAGGAGTTGGCCAGTACAATTCCTGTTAGGCCGCCCACGGTAAAGAGGAAGATAAAACCTAGGGCCCATAGTATGGCCGGGGATCATTTAATGTTTCCTCCGTGGAGGGTAGCAAGTCAGCTAAACACTTTCACCCCAGTTGGGATAGCAATGATCATGGTGGCTGATGTGAAGTATGCTCGTGTGTCTACGTCTATGCCTACTGTAAACATGTGGTGAGCTCATACAATAAAGCCCAAGAAACCAATGGATATTATGGCTCAGACTATACCCATATAGCCGAAGGGTTCTTTTTTACCTGAATAATATGTGACAATGTGTGAAATTATTCCAAATCCGGGCAGGATTAGAATATATACCTCCGGGTGTCCGAAGAATCAGAATAGGTGTTGGTACAGGATGGGGTCTCCTCCTCCGGCGGGGTCAAAGAAGGTGGTATTAAGATTTCGGTCTGTTAGGAGTATGGTAATCCCGGCTGCTAGGACTGGTAGTGATAGGAGCAGCAGTACGGCAGTGATTAACACAGATCACACGAACAGGGGTGTTTGGTATTGCGATAGGGCCGGGGGTTTTATGTTAATAATGGTTGTAATAAAATTAATGGCACCTAGGATTGAAGAGACACCTGCTAAGTGAAGGGAGAAAATCGTCAAATCTACGGATGCTCCTGCGTGGGCTAGATTGCCGGCTAGGGGCGGATATACAGTTCACCCAGTTCCTGCGCCGGCCTCTACTATTGAGGATGCGAGTAAGAGTAGGAAGGAGGGAGGTAGCAGTCAAAAGCTCATATTATTTATTCGAGGGAACGCCATATCAGGTGCCCCAATTATCAGCGGCACCAATCAATTACCGAAACCACCGATCATGATAGGTATAACTATAAAGAAAATTATCACGAATGCGTGGGCAGTGACCACTACGTTATAAATCTGATCGTCCCCCAGCAAAGAGCCGGGCTGGCCAAGCTCAGCTCGAATCAGGAGACTAAGGGCAGTCCCTACTATACCTGCTCAGGCACCAAATAAGAGGTAAAGGGTGCCGATGTCTTTGTGGTTAGTAGAAAATAGTCAACGGGTTATGAACATAGGTAAAATGGCCGAGTAAGCATTAGACTGTAAATCTAAGTACAGAGGTTCAAGTCCTCTTTTTGCCAAGTCCTGTGGTGAATTGTCATGTTGAATTGCAAATTCAAAGAAGCAGCTTCAACGCTGCCGGGGCTTCTCCCGCCTTTTTTTTCTAGGCGGCGGGAGAAGTAGATTGAAGCCAGTTGATTAGGGTGTTTAGCTGTTAACTAAAAGTTCGTGGGGTTGGAGCCCACCAGTCTAGTGAGGGCTTAGCTTAATTAAAGTGATTGATTTGCAATCAATTGATGTGAGATAGGTTCTTGCAGTCCTTATGGGGTTGTGTGCAGGAGTTAAGTTTGTATAACTTGCTTAGGGCTTTGAAGGTCCTTGGTCTAATTTAACCTAAACTCCTAGTCCAAGATTGATATTAGTGGTGTTAGGGGGAGTAGTAGGGTTGATAGCGTGGTTAGAGGGGATAGAAGGGTTATTTTTTTTGTAGTGTCAAACTGTCATTTTATTTTTATGTTATTTGTTGAGGGGAATATGGTTAGTGCTGTGGCATATGTGAGTCGCATATAAAAATATAGGTTTAGTAGTGCTGTGACAGCTAGTAGGGTGGGGGTAATGATTATTTCGTTTTTAGTGAGTTCTTGGATGATTATTCATTTTGGTGTGAATCCTGACAGGGGTGGGAGGCCTCCTAGGGATAATATAAGAATAAGGATAATGGATGTAATTAGGGGTGTTTTGTTTCATGTTTGGGATAGTGATGTTGTTGTTGTAGAGGAGCTGTGTATGAATAATATGAATGTTGTTAGTGTTATAATAATGTAAATTGTTAGGTTTAGAATTATTGTAGTGGGGCTGTATAGTATGATTGCTGCTATTCAACCTATGTGGGCAATTGAGGAGTATGCCAGGATTTTTCGTAGTTGTGTTTGGTTGAGTCCCCCTCAGCCCCCGACCAGTACTGATATAATTGCTATTGGTATTAGTAGGTTGGGGTTGATGGTGGGTGAGATTTGGTAGAGGATTGATAGGGGTGCGATTTTTTGTCATGTTAGTAGAATTAGGCCTGAGGATATGGGGATTCCTTGTGTGACTTCTGGTACTCAAAAGTGGAACGGGGCTAGGCCTAATTTTATTGCCAGGGCAATGGTTATTATGGTGGGGGCTATAGGATTGGGGTTTTTTAATATTGTCCACTGTCCTGAGTGTAGGAGGTTGATGATGATGCCTATTATTAGGAGCATTGATGCGGTGGCTTGTGTGAGGAAATATTTTGTGGCTGCTTCTGTGGCGCGTGGGTTGTGCTTTTTTATAAGGATTGGGATAATAGCTAGTAGGTTTATTTCAAGTCCAATTCAGATTGTGAATCAGTGTGAGCTTGTTAGTACAATTATGGTTCCTGCAATTACGGTGAATATAATGGTGATGAGGATTGGGGGTTTGATTAGTACGGGAAGGGTATAAACCAACATTTTCGGGGTATGGGCCCGATAGCTTATTTAGCTGACCTTACTGTAGAATGTGGTGTAATGTGGTAGCACGAAGATTTTTGAGTTCTTAGGATTAGGTTCGAGTCCTATAATTCTAGAAATAAGAGGGTTTTAACCTCTATTATTTACTCTATCAAAGTAACTCTTTTGTCAGACATATTTCTTATGTTTGGGGTGGGATGCTGGCTGTAATAATGGGTAGTGATACGTGTCATATACACAGGGCAAGTGTGAGGGGTAGGAAGTTTTTTCATAGGAGGTGTATTAGTTGATCATATCGGAAGCGTGGATAGGATGCTCGGATTCATAGGAAGGCAGTTGTAAGGAGTAGGGTTTTGGTGATGAAGTTGGCGGTGTATAGTTCTGGTATGTATGGGTTGTGGAATGCGCCGAAGAATAGGATTGTGGTTAGGCTGTTTATTATGATGATGTTGGCGTATTCTGCTATGAAGAATAGGGCAAATGGACCCGCTGCATATTCTACGTTGAAGCCGGAGACTAGTTCTGATTCTCCCTCTGTTAGGTCAAATGGGGCCCGGTTAGTTTCTGCTAGTGTTGAGATGAATCATATTATGGCTAGTGGTCATGCTGGGAGGATTAATCAAATATGTTCTTGTGTGGTGATTAGTGTGGCTAGTGTGTATGAGCCGTTTATTAGTAATACTGATAGTAGGATGATGGCTAGTGTTACTTCATACGAGATTGTTTGGGCTACGGCCCGTAGGGCTCCGATTAGGGCGTATTTTGAATTTGAGGCCCATCCTGATCATAAGATTGAGTATACAGCGAGGCTGGATATGGCCAATATAAATAAGACGCCTAGGTTTATGTTGATGAGTGGGTATGGTATGGGTAGCGGCAGTCACATGATTAGTGCGAGTGATAGTGCTAAAATTGGGGCTATAATAAATATGGAGATGGATGATGTGAGGGGTCGTAGGGGTTCTTTGGTGAATAGTTTTAGGGCGTCTGCGATGGGTTGTAGTAGTCCGAATGGTCCTACGATGTTGGGCCCTTTGCGTAGTTGTATGTAGCCTAGCATTTTGCGCTCTACTAAAGTCAGGAAGGCTACGGCCAGAAGAATGGGGATGGTTAGTGAGAGAATGTTGAGCGTGAGCATGTTGTTAGGGAGAGGAGTTGAACCTCTGATAGTAAAGGTTTAAGTTTTATGCAATTACCGGGCTCTGCCACCCTAACAAACCCGAGGCTCTCGGGTTATGGCTTAGTGTGAGTTGTTTAGATTAAGATTATATCATCTATTGTACTTAGGGCGCTTTGGTAAAGTGGGCCCCATTTCTCTTGTCCTTTCGTACTGGGAGAAATTGCGTAATAGATAGAAACCGACCTGGATTGCTCCGGTCTGAACTCAGATCACGTAGGACTTTAATCGTTGAACAAACGAACCTTTGATAGCTGCTGCACCATCGGGGTGTCCTGATCCAACATCGAGGTCGTAAACCCTATTGTCGATATGGACTCTAAAATAGGATTGCGCTGTTATCCCTAGGGTAACTTGTTCCGTTGATCAAGTGTATTGGATCAATAAGTGATGTAATACTTTTGACTGGTTAGTCTAGATTAAAATCACTCGGAGGTTGTTTTGTGCTCCGAGGTCACCCCAACCCAAATTGTTGACCCATGTGGAGGGTTGTTGTCCCTATTGGTTTTGATGGTATCTCCTTGGGTCAATTAATTGAAGCTCCATAGGGTCTTCTCGTCTTATTGTTGTATTCCCGCCTCTTCACGGGAAGGTCAATTTCACTGATTGAAAGTAAGAGACAGTTAAACCCTCGTGTGGCCGTTCATACTAGTCCTTATTTAGAGAACAAGTGATTATGCTACCTTTGCACGGTCAGGATACCGCGGCCGTTTAACTTATGTCACTGGGCAGGCAGTGCCTCTAATACTGGAAATGCTAGAGGTGATGTTTTTGGTAAACAGGCGGGGTTTATGTTTGCCGAGTTCCTTTTACTTTTTTTAATCTTTCCTTGGGCGCATACCTGTGTTGGGTCAACAATTGATTTAAGATGTTTGGTTTATGGTTGGGTTGTACATATTTTGTTGTTAACTATCAGTGGGCATCCGTTCTGATATAGGCTTATGCGAGGAGAAATATTTCTTGTTACTCATATTAGCATTATTGCTTCTATTGTTAAATAGATTAGCCCAGTATTGAATTAGGAGTTTGTTGCGCGATTTTTGGTATTAAGATGTGCTAGTTGTTGAGCTTTAACGCTTTCTTAATTGATGGCTGCTTTTAAGCCAACTATGGTTGTATTTGTGCTTACTCTCTAATAAAGGCTGTATCCTGTGTCTAAAAAGCTGTACCTTTTTAGACTATATTTTAAACTTACATTAAAATTTTGGGTTTTTTAGGTAAGTTTAAAGTCGAACTAAAATTCTGTTCTGGGCAACCAGCTATCACCAGGCTCGATAGGCTTTTCACCTCTACCTACAAATCTTCTCACTATTTTGCTACATAGACGAGTTCATCCTGTAAAGATTGTTCGTAGGTAGCTCGTCTGGTTTCGGGGGGTCTAGCTTAAGTTCTCTTTGTTAGATTGTGTCTAGCTAACTCATTATGCAAAAGGTACAAGGTGTAAGCTTTGCTGTGTGATGCTTTTAGTGTATTCTTTCATCTTTCCCTTGCGGTACTGTCTCTATAGCGCCGAATCAAATTTCTATCTCCTATACTTTTAGGGGTTGTTAAATGTTTTGGTTTATGTGCTTGTGCTAGTTGAGTTTGTGGGTGTTTGGGCTAGATTTAGCTCAAGATGGTCAGTTTGATGTGAAATCTTCTGGGCGTAGGCCAGATGCTTTGCTTAAGCTACATCTTGTTATCCAAGCACACTTTCCAGTATGCTTACCTTGTTACGACTTGTCTCCTCTTGTGCTTGTTACAAGTTAAATAGGATTTTAGGTTGTATGTTACTCGAGGAGGGTGACGGGCGGTGTGTGCGTGCTTTATGGCCCTATTCAATTAAGCTCTCTATTCTTAATTTACTGCTAAATCCTCCTTTAATTCTCAGTTGCATAAGAATTTTCGTGTGGGGTGTTCTGATGTAGAAAATGTAGCCCATTACTTCCCGCCCCATAGGCTACACCTTGACCTAACTTTTTTATGTTAAGATACTTGTGCTTACTATTCTTCCCTTTTGGGGTTTGCTGAGGATGGCGGTATATAGGCTGAATTAGCAAGGGGCGGTGAGGTGTATCGGGGTTTATCGATTATAGAACAGGCTCCTCTAGAGGGATGTAAAGCACCGCCAAGTCCTTTGAGTTTTAAGCTGTTGCTAGTAGTTCTCTGGCGGACAGATTTGTTTAGCTATCTGTCTGGGTTTAGGGCTAAGCATAGTGGGGTATCTAATCCCAGTTTGGGTCTTAGCTATCGTGTAGTCGGATATGTTAAAGTTACTTTCGTATCTTATTTTCACATTAACTGTAGCTCTTTACGGCCTAGTTAAGATTTAACTTTATTGTTGGAATTTGTTCTGTAACACGCTTTACGCCGCATGTCTATTAGTTGGGGTTAATCGTATGACCGCGGTGGCTGGCACGAGATTTACCAACCCTCTTTAACATGGCTTAGTCGAACTTTCGTTCATGGCTTAATTTTTACCACTGCTGTATCCCGTGGGGGTGTGGCTAAGCAAGGCGTCGTAAGCTACGTATGTGTGCTTGATGCCCGCTCCTTTAGGTCGTCTGGCGATTTAGAGGGCATTTTCACCGGGATGTGGAGGCTTGCATGTGTAACCCTGTTAATAACTAATGGAAAGGCCAGGACCAAACCTTTGTGTTTATGGAATCTGATGATTCATCTAGGCATTTTCAGTGCCTTGCTTTACGTGCTTAAGCTACATTAAC